ACGGTTGTCTCGAACTGCTTCATAGCATTATCGATTAGAAATGCATTTTCTAGCATTTGACTCCGCACCACCAAAGTATTTAGTCGCCCCCTGGAAAGATAGCCCAGAAAGTTGATATAATCTTTGTATAAGTGGTTTATATGAATCCTTCCGGGTTGAGACCACACGTGAAAATGCCATTGCCATAAATTGACAAGGTAATATTTCCATTTATTCATCAGAAGAGGCATATCTTTTGAAGCCAGAACGGATTTTCCTTGATATCTAACATAATGCATGATAGGATGCTTGAACAGCCATAAGTTGTCCTGAAAATCATTAACAAAGACTTGGACAAGATCTTCTACTTTTCCATAAAAAGAAATTCGCTCAAAAAGGAGTCCTGAAGATGTTGATCGTAAATGAGAAGATTGGTTACGGAGAAAAAAGAAGATTGATTCATATTCATATACATGAGAATTATATAGGAACAAGAAAAATCTTGGATTGCTTGTTGAAAAAATGGAATTTGATTTCTTTGGAGTAATAAGACTATTCCAGTTAAAATACTCATGAAGAAAGAATCGCAATAAATGTAAAGAGGAGGCATCTTTTACCCAATAGCGAAAGGCTCGAACCAAGATTTCCGGGCGAATGGGGTAGGGTATTAGTACATCTAAGACATAGTGTAAATGTGAGAAATTGTTCTCGAAAAAAGGAAATATTGAATGAATTGATTGGAAATTATGAGATTTCGCCATTTCTTTTTCTTTCCCTTCTAAGAAAGCTACTAATCGCAGGGAAAATGGAATTTCCACAATGACTGAAAATCCCTCCGATATCATTTGCGAATAAAATTGATTGTTGTGTCCAATAAATTGATTTGGATTAGAATCCTTAGCATAAATACTCAAATGAATCCGTTGATACGTCCGACTAATTAAACGTTTCACACTGAGTGAACTAGATTTATTGTCATAACCCCCATTTTCCAACGGAATCGTCGATCTATTTAAACCGTGATCATGAGCAAGTGTATAAATATACTCTCGAAAAAGAAGTGGGTATAGGAAGTTGTGTTGCTGAGATCTATCTAGTTCTAAATGGATTTGATATTCTTTCATTTGAAATTAGATTGCAACAAAAGGTAAGGTATTTATTGGATTATCAAATGATACATTGGGTTATCAAATGATACATAGTGCGATACAGTCAAAACAAAGTATTGTAGTAAAGAAAAAAATGGATACCTTGGAAACGGGTAAACTCATTACCGGATTCTCGATTTTATCATTTTTGAATTGGTTTATGTTTGTTATAGTATAAATAGGTGGTTAGAAATCCTTTATTTTTGCAATCCAACCGCTCTTTTGATTTTGGAAAACAAAATATCTTTATCAATATACTGCTTCTTCTACACATTCATCTCCAACCCATAATAGGGACAAACTCATAGTTAGGACTCATTAAAAAAATAGCTAATCGACTCGCGGAAAACCCCTTCCCCGCATTAGGAACTAATATCTTTTTAACGTTTAATTAGATCGGGGAATTATTCAAATTCAATTCAGAAGAGAAGCTCGTTCCTTTTTATTTCCCGAGAATTGGAACCATAAGGCTCTATCCATTTATTCACTCGACCCAACTTTGAATTCCATTTTTTGTTCTGCGCCAACAACTCAAACCCTATTTTGAAGCCATTGAATCAGAATAAAGTATTCTCCAAATTTTCCATTGATACGACATGCTGGTTTTTCCATTCATTCCTTTCAGGATCAGTCGTGGTCTTACAAACTCTCCCGATGGTATGGACGAATCCTTTGTTTCATATAAATGTGTAAAAGATGCTAGCCGCACTTAAAAGCCGAGTACTCTACCGTTGAGTTAGCAACCCGAATAATTCGAATGGGTGGATACAATCGGAATAAAAAAGAAATAAAAGAAAAGAAATGAAATTGCACAACGGAATCAAAATATTAAATTAGCAAGAAATCGACTAACAAAATTTAGAATCGATTGGGAACATAAAAAAAAGACTTCTTGTATAACAGTGAATCCAGCGAACCCATTACTTTAATTTTGAATTTTGAATGAAGTAAAGAAAAAAACCAAACCTCTGTTACGGAGATAAATAGGTACGGAGATAAATGGATCTGTTTATCCTTATCCACGATCGAATTATAGTTGTTCGATATGCTGTTGTCAATATGACGGTGAATGTTGAATATTAATGTTAAGAAAAGAATCTAAAAAAATAAAATGGCGAAAACAAAAAGAATGAATTTATTAATTTAATTAAAATATTAAAATAAAAAAATTATAAAATGAAATAAATAAATAATATAGAAAAGAAATAATTTAGAAATGCTTTTGAAAAAAAAAAATCGAAAAGAAAAAGAAAGAACTTGCGTTAGATTTGCACTACATATTTACTATACATAAATACAAATAGATACATAGCTATAGCTGAAAGAATAAAAAAAAAAGAAATCTCGGGTTGACATTGATTCAATCAATCAATATAAGTAAAATAAACAAGGTGAATCCCTTGTTTTGTGATTTGTTAATAGATTTACAACGACAAACTATAAAAAGCCCGGTTTCGATTGCGAGTAATGTAAATTTTCGATTTCTCGACCCAATTAGTTCGTTGTATTCATTTGATCTTTTTTATATGCATCTTATATCAATAAAATTCTAGCAATAAAATTGATTTTTGTTCTTCTGCTTATTTTTTTTGTCCTTATACTTCCAGAACATTATACTTTATGGGAGCAATATTAAATAGGGATAAAAAATAGGTATGAATAGAACAAAAAAGGGGGGAGTAGTAAAGAAAAAGTTATACAAAACTATATAGGAGTCATCCACACCCTCTTTTTTTATTCTATATCCTCGATGCAATTTCGTTTAATTAAGATGAAGTTCCTTAAAAATCCCAGCCTTCTTTGAAATATCATGAACCGTTCCTGTAGGTTGAGCGCCCTTGTCAAGGAAATCTAAAATAGCAGGAAGATTTAAATGGGTTTGATTATTTATCGGATCATAAAAACCCACTTTCCGAAGATCTCTTCCCTCTCTTCGGGATCGAGCATCGATTGCAACGATTCGATAAACAGCTCATTGGGATAGATGTAGATGAACAATACCCCCCCTAGAAACGTATAAGAAGTTTTCTCCTCGTACGGCTCGAGAAAAAATGATTAGAAATTGTGTGATTTAAGTCCTTCTTTTTCGAAAATTCGAAAAAAAAAAGCATTCGTACTCTCATAACTCAAGTTGGATAACTTTTAAATAGCCCAAAAGAAAATCTTTAGGGATTTCTTTTTTTGAGTGGTCTCTAACCCCTTTTTTGTTTGTCTCGTTTCGAATCGATTTTTTGATTCTTAATTCCCATTCTGATCTAATTGTTGAGACAATTGAAAACGGTATTTCCTTGTTCCAGGATCCTTTTTATCTTTGCCTTGAATCATTGGGTTTAGACATTACTTCGGTGATCTTTCGTTTTCAAAAATGGCGGCAACACACCCCTTTTTGCGATTTTTTTCTATCAAAGAATCATACGAACAATTGATTCCTGCATGATACACTTTTCATCGAAAGAGTTTTACCAATTCCAACAAATTGTCGTTTTGGATTTCAAAATTGTTCGAATCGGATTCTTTCAATTTATATATCGAAAATATACTTACGAAGTTTGTTACAACTTATTGATTGGTATTAACCCTAGATCCTTGCCCCTGCGAAATGAACAAATACTTTCTACTCAAGCTCCATCATGTCCTATTTACACTACACCCCAACAAAAAACGAGAATTCTAGTAGAACAGAACAAAGTATGTCGAGCCAAGAGCCCATTCATTTCTAGATAATCTACAATCTAAAATGGCGGATGAAAAAAAAATCCACAGCGGATCGTGTCCTTCAAGTCGCACGTTGCTTTCTACCACATCGTTTCAAACGAAGTTTTACCATAACATTTTTTCGAGTTTTGAACCGGTATGTAATTGATTCAATTATGGAATCATGAATAGTCATTGCTTCGGTCAATACCCAGTCCTTTTTCCTTCGATATGAAAGGAATAGTTAGTTAATTTATGAGGAAGAAGCCTCAGTAAGAATTATGAGGAAGAAGCCTCAGTAAGAATTGAATTTCACCCTCTATTTTAATTTTATTGTTTTCATTTTATTGCATGAATGCAATATTTCTTTTTATTTCTAAATAAAACAAAAAAGAACACGAATAAAAATAAAAAGAAAATAAAGTAAAAAGTAAATATAGAGGATGAAGATATATGAATGGACCCCGTCTCAATTATTAATTATGATTAAATACATTTCCAATTATTAATTAGAGCCAAACATCAAATACCTCCAGCTCAAAGAAAATTAATCCATATGAAACTCGATTGATTATGAGATCTTACATCGCTCACGAACTCGTATGGACCCCACTCCCAATTCATTCTGGGGGATGATTAATCATAAATAAAAATAGGATCCTATTTGATACGGGATGCTAGACTCTTTTGTATAGATAAAAAGCCAAAAGGGTCCAGATTACGTCATTCTTTACTATACTTTTACCCTAAACCGGTCTTAGAAACTTAATTCCATTGATTGAATTCAAACAGTACCACGAATACCCTCTTGTTTAGATTTCAAGAAATGAAATAAAAAATTGGGGAGGTTTTCGCATTTCGATTTAGAATGTATCCTTGCAAATTCACGGAGGTAGGGTATGTAGGGATTTTTTAAGCCACTCACTTACATATCAAAGTGAAAGGGAGGGGGAGGGCCCATCCGACTTTTTTTGAATTCAAACTCTTGTGATCTATGTTGCCATCTTACTTGGATCACAAATGGATTCCATTTTATTTTCGTATTATTTGAACTCGATTCAATTTATGAAAAAACATCTTATTCAGAGAAGAGTTTTGAAAATTCGAAACAAGAAGTCCATTTTATCAAAAATTAGACTCTTAAAAAAATTATACTCTGAAAGAGAGGTTGCTCAAAAAAGTAATTTGGAGTCTGATATTCGGATATATATAAGAGGTCGCTCTGGGACGGAAGGATTCGAACCTCCGAATAGCGGGACCAAAACCCGTTGCCTTACCGCTTGGCCACGCCCCATTTTAATTTCTTTTCTATTCGATACTAATAAACACTAATATTGGTTGTTCGTCAATTCCCGGCCAAATCTCTATGGAATAAATTAGATTCTTTTTTTTAAGATTTTGACACAAGTAGATGCAGAATTAAACTCCATTTATTGATCATTACATAGAATTCAATTAAGATATTGTATGAAAGTATGATTTCTTCTATTCTCTTGTGAGAATTGAAGGATTTTTGTTTTGATTGGTTCGGTTCAAAGAAGTATTTTTTTGTCTACCTTACTTTCTTTTCGTCATTTTTATCATTTTTAGCTTATATCAATAACATATTTTTAACTCAATCAAAATACAATTATCTCCAAGAACAAAATGTTTGTTATGCTTAATACCTTTAGTTTGATCTATATCTTTCTTAATTCTGCCCTTTATTCGAGTAGTTTTTTATTCGGCAAATTACCCGAGGCGTACGCTTTTTTGAATCCAATTGTAGATGTTATGCCAGTAATACCTCTTTTCTTTTTTCTCTTAGCCTTTGTTTGGCAAGCTGCTGTAAGTTTTCGATAAGATCTTTAATAGTGTCCGAGAAAAATTCATGATTTATTCAAGCTCGAGAAAAAAAAAAAAATTCTAACAATTGATAAGACCAGATGAGTCTTCCAATTTGAATGAACCCTCAAGTAAAACAGTAAAATTCTTGGGCAGACACGATAAATTTCGATTTCCCCATTTCATGGTTCTTACCTTTTTTTTTTCACTGAAAGACCCTATTAGAGTCCGCCACAATATCGAAATCGAAGTCGAATTGTGTTAATTTCGAAAAATAAAAACTCTTTTGTATTTCTATCAATTTGAAAAACCGTTTCATTTCTTGGTGTCAAAATAGGATATGTAGTATAAAAATAGAGAATCTATTCTCTTTTCCCCCCCCAAAAAAAATTGGAGATTGTGTAATGCTTACTCTCAAACTCTTTGTTTACACCGTAGTTATATTCTTTGTTTCTCTCTTCATCTTCGGGTTCCTATCTAATGACCCAGGGCGTAATCCTGGACGTGAAGACTAAAAAATAAGAAATTTTTCTTTACTTTATTCTTATAAATGTTTTTAGGATTTGATTTTATCTATTCTACATCTTTAATTTTATCTATTCTACATCTTTAACTAGTCAAATAAAAAAAAGCAAAAGGGTTCGCTAAATTCGAATTTGAAAGATACCCAGTCAGCGACGGAAACGGAAAGAGAGGGATTCGAACCCTCGGTACGAATAGCTCGTACAACGGATTAGCAATCCGACGCTTTAATCCACTCAGCCATCTCTCCTAATTGAAAAAAAAAAAATAATAATTACTATGTTACATTACACAAAAGATAATGCTTGAAAAAAAGGCCCTTCTTTACTTTAACTTTATTATATAGCTTATATATTTTTTATTGTATTTTGTATTGTATTATACAGATGGATACAACTTTTATCAGCAATTCCATTTTTTATTTCTATAAAATGAAAAATGAAAATAAAGAATGGCCTCGAAAGAGATATCTCGAATCAAAATAGAAAAAAATAAAGAATATCTCTTTACAAAATTACAAAGGGCTTTTTTTTATTTTCACGGCCTGGTCTGGTCAGTACCCAGCCGGGCCCTTTTTTTGTTCCAATGAACCATACCGCCAAATCATAGAAAAATGATTTAGATGGAATCAAAGTGTCATTTCTTATTCTTTATTATTCTTTTGTTTCTTCTTCTTTTTTTTTATTTAATTTACTTTTACTGGATACTCGAAAAAAGGGAAAAACAGAACGATGTATTTTTTTTTGCACAATGCATTTTATGTTATGGCTGAAATTGTTTTGTCGAGCCGTATCTGTCAAAACCCCTTCAAGAACCAAATTTTTTATTTTATTTAGTTATTCAATTTCGTTTTTTATTTTTAAACAAAATAAGTCCTCTTTTCCTAATTTCATTAGGACTCCTAACAAACACGTCAATACTCTAAGCTCTAATTTGCATTTCATGATTTTTTTTTATTTCTGTCCTATATTGATTACGTCCGATTCCCTTGTTCGACAAAAGTCTCATTTCTATACAATAATCGTATTGTAGCGGGTATAGTTTAGTGGTAAAAGTGCGATTCGTTCTATTAATCCCCTTAATAGTTAAGGGGTTCTTCAGTTTCATTCATATTCTGATCAAAAACTTTATTTCTTAAAAGGATTTCATTTGAATCCTTTACCTCTAAATGAAAGATTCGAGGAAGAATATCCATTCTCGTGATTTGTATCCAAGGGTCAATTAGAAATTTCAAATTTGGATTATGAAATTACGAAACATAATTTTTGTGAATTTGGAATTAGATCAATCTTTCCAATTGAATAAGTATAAGTAAGGGATCCATGGATAAAGA